CTTCAACCATTTCCAAACACCTCATAGCATTTTCAGGGATGGGACCTTCGAGGCTTTTATCATTTATATATATATGATTTTTTTTTTCTCGTAGACCGCCCCTTCTTTTCTAATGGGTTTCGAATATTCAAAAAATTTATTGGTCTATTGATACCTAGGTCAAATCCATGAACTCAATTCGGTTATTGCTTTCTATTCTTAAAAATCCCCTCCCTAAGCCATAAATCATGAATTGTCTTATGACTCATAAATCCGATAGATAATTTTTTGAAAGAACTGTTCAAGAAACAAATGATCCCTTTTCTCGCTCTCGCTACCAGCGGATCCCCAGACATACTCCTTTCCTCCAAGAATCTTATTCTTGAATATTGTTCGTGAAAAAATGAATAGTTTTATATATTCTTCGAATTTCTATGTCTAGGAAAGTACGACAGGATCATATATTTTCTTACTTTCTATTTTATATTTTTTTCTTTTATTGTCTTCTTTGTTCTATTTTCCTTTATTTCCAAAAACTCCAAAGTATACTTTTTTGCAGATCGAGGTAAGAAATTTGAATCTTTTTTCTTTTTATCTATCTGTCAGATTTTAAAATAGTCTATTGAATTTTTTTAATAATAAGAGACTGTAATTGAAAGTCTCTTTCTCGCATCCATTAATTGCCGGAAAAATATCGTATGCATCGATATGAAAAGCAAATTTTGGATACGCGAAGCCATGATTTGATGGATTTTTTTTTTATTTTTCTATAGATATATCATATCTTATAGAAATAATACAAATGAAAATGGATCTTTTCTTGTGTTCGGAAATAGAAATAAAAAAAGATGTTAAAAATCAAATTGTATGTTGGAACTTGGAATAAGCCCTTCTGCGTGGAGGAAGGGAATAGCAATTTCTTCCTATAGAACCTCTAGGAACAAGAAAAGAAGATTTCATCGGAAATATCGACAGATTCTTACGAAGTCCAAACCAAAGAAGTATTAAAAACAAAATAAAAAACGATCTACTGTTCGAATTTCATCTCTAGCGAATTTGAATATCAGAATAGTAGATATAGTTATGATTCAATGGGTTAGGTCCACTTACTTTTTTATAATCTTTCCCATTTTTTTTGATTGGAATAATAGAAAATAGGAATATCTAACAATTAAAGGAGATATCATTATTCATTAAAAAAAGAAAATAATGATAATAATGTTCCACTTTCTAACTAGAATTACTTTATTTACTATATTCGAATTCATTAGAATGATAACGATAACTTATTAGAATTAGAATTCATAATTCCATTTTCTAATGAAATTCTACGATTCCTTAGTTTATATATATATTATTTTATTACAAATATAAACTTAGTACAAATATCAAGAATATCTCTATTCTTACTTCAAATATGAATACTACTGCTGGCCTTTTCGGAAAAAAAAAAAGAAGTAAAAAGCCCCTTATCGGATTTGAACCGATGACTTACGCCTTACCATGGCGTTACTCTACCACTGAGTTAAAAGGGCCCCGTTTGATTCAATTCCTGAATAAGAAACTAGCCTATATGAGTCTAGTATATATATTTGTTACTGCATATACTTATATTATATAGATAAGATAGGATTAGAATATATGTACATAGATAGATTTTTTAGCGACTCATTAAGGAACAAGAAATTGGATTTACCTAGTGAATAGAGTATAGTTAAAAAAATAGTTTATTGAGATTGGATTTGATCAATATCAATGGAATGAATTATTTCAAAACCGATTCGAATGGAAGTCATCCTCATCATAACACGAAAGAAATTCATTTCATTGATACATGTACCCACCAATTCCAATATTTCATCGAATGATTGATAAATGGATTCAATTTGTCCTGTCCCTCAACCAAATTCTTATTGAAAAAAACAATTTTCAATAACTTGTTGATCACTATCTACCCGATTTCCAGATTGATTATCGTTTTCTTATTTCCCGGCTTAGTGTGAGATAGAAATATACCTACCGAATCTTAACAATGAATGAAAGGGAAAGAAATGAAGTTTTAACACCTCGCCCTTTCCAGCAAACCAATCATTCCCTGAAAGGATCCTATCTTTCTTTTGCTTTCTTTCCCGTTACTTATCTTTTTTCTATTTTTTTTTTTTTTAATTATAGATGATTGGAATGAACAATTTCGAAATCTAAATGATGAATCAAAAGATTCTATGGTATGGAATTATGAAAGATGGAAAGATCCTTTTGATCGAATCATATCATTCCATTATATTGACAATTTCAAAAAACTGTTCATACTATGAACGTAGTATAATGGCGGTCGGGCAAGTATGCCCCCATCGTCTAGTGGTTCAGGACATCTCTCTTTCAAGGAGGCAGCGGGGATTCGACTTCCCCTGGGGGTAGGGTACTATGAAAGGAAGTTGATCATGGATTATAAAGACTCAAATTTATTCTTCCTGGGTCGATGCCCGAGCGGTTAATGGGGACGGACTGTAAATTCGTTGGCAATATGTCTACGCTGGTTCAAATCCAGCTCGGCCCAATAATTTAATTTGGCGATCCACCATGAAATGATATAACCCATTTGTTGTTCTCCGGAAATGACTGATGTGTTCTGATACGGAAGAATCAAAATATGATACATCCCTAACGCTATTTCTTTTTTCCGTATAAAGCTAAGGAAATGATTAAATTAAAGTTAAAGTAAATAAAAAAGACTCTTTTTTATTTTCTTTATTTTCATTGATTCATTTTTCAATCGATTTAGCAATAACGAACGGATTACTCGTAATCCGTGTCGATCTCGATAAAATGCATATCTATATAATATCTATATAGATATCAATATATAAATATATAAATAATAGATATGAATATATAAATAAGTCCGCCTCTGTCAGTTACAGCACAACGGTTCGAATCTAAAATAGAAAGGGAAATGGTTTGAATGAAATCGTAAGAATATGTATGCTGTACGCTTTTTTCCCTGGGATTGTAGTTCAATTGGTCAGAGCACCGCCCTGTCAAGGCGGAAGCTGCGGGTTCGAGCCCCGTCAGTCCCGATGGATACAAATCCAATAAAAAAGACATCAATTCATTTCGTGTGTGAAAGGGAATAAAAATAACAAAATATCATTCCTAACAGGGATTCCTCTTTTTTTTTTATTTCTTCGTCGGAACCTTTACCTTAAACTAAAAAAAAAGAAAAAAGGAAAAGGAATTTTGGATTGCATCAGAAATCTAATTTTTTAATTTGGTATGGATAAAAGATCTTCCTATGTTATACTATTTAATTCTCGACAATGAATTTATTTGATAGCTCAGATATTGTTATTCGTGATATTGATCCGATTTGATATCATTAAGATGTAATTTATACCATTGAATTTACCGACGAAAGATTTATCATCTCTATGGGATTAAATCCCGAATTATTTATTGAAAATTAAAGAGAAATAAAACATAGAGATTATGGAAGTCAATATTCTCGCATTTATTGCTACTGCACTGTTCATTCTAGTTCCTACTGCTTTTTTACTTATAATTTACGTAAAAACGGTAAGTCAAAGTGACTAATTTTACTTAAACAACATGACTTCTTAATTCTTATCAATACAATGATTGAATAAAAAAAAAATGAAAAAGGATTTCAATTTAGGGTCTTAGTCTTAAATGAAATGATCGGACTACAATCAGCGGAATTCTATGAAATCCGGATAGTATGGTAGAAAGAAATCAAATCTATTTCTTTCTACTATACTATCTATCTATTATTGTAGTATATTAAAGTTTTACTCTAGAAAAATAGAGGTTTAATATGGATCAATCTACAATATGTATCTTGATATTCATATATATCTTCATATATAGAATCTCAATTACATATATGTAATGTACATAGCATAGCGTCCCAATTTTGTTCTTTGTTTCATCTATTTGATTTGTATTGGTTCCAATCAATCTGAAATAATCAAAAAGCAACTCTTATTCTTCCGATTCTAATTTTTATATTTCTTATTATTTTCACAATCCCGGTATTATATCATATTAAAAAAAAAAGAATTATATCATATTAAAAAAAAAAGAAAAGGAGGGGACAAAAAGAATAAAGTAGGAGTGGGGGGTTACGCGATTCCTCATTTTCCATATATAACTTTGGTAAGAGCCAGTTCATCGAAATAGAAATCTTAATAAGAATTCGGGGAGTAAATTTCCTATTATTTGTATTCCCTTGACTTTCAAAATACGAACATGGGAATAATTCAAATATTTGTTTGATTGAAAGAGTATTTTCTATTTCTATATTATCCATAGAATACATTACACTACTAGAATACAATAGAATTCCGAAATGCAGATATATTTGAATTTAATTAATTAGTATTAATTAAATACTAAAAATGAAATTAGTATGAATTAAATACTTAAATTCAATAGTTAAAAAATGGAAGAACCCAGTTATAAAAAAAAAACAATTGATACTTTGATCCCTTAACTCAACAAGTAGTACCCTTAGAGTCCACTTCTCCCCCATACTACGAGGGAAAGGGAAAATGAAAAAACTACCATTAAAGCAGCCCAAGCAAGACTTACTATATCCATGTAAATTTTGTCTCCTATCTCTATCAATATGAAGAAATTTTTTCATTATTGTTCACTAATTTTTCTTGTATTTTTTTATTTTTTTGTATTATTCACTAATAATACTATAATATATAATAATAGTGGAATCGCTGGTACAGAGTCAAAAAAGGGATTCTGGGCTAACACCATTGACAAAACAATCCAATAAATCCAATTAGAACATCTAAGAAGTTCTAATTGGATTTCTAGTAGAATGGCAAAACATTAAGCATAAACAAAATATCCGGAGACATCTTTGGAAGTAGTGAAGTAGTAAGGGAATGAATATTACTAACAGGTAGGAATAATAAGACCTATGTTTTATTTTGTTTCCCCCATTAAGTAATTTCATTAAGTAAGTAATTTCATTATCATTAAGTAAAAAGTAAAAAAATGTAGAATCAAGACAGATTACTTTACATACTCATATTCTTATTTCCATCTCTTATTTCCATTTGATCTAATCCTTACCGTCTCCCGGTTCGTTCTCTAAAACAATCGGAAGACAGCCTATTTAATTCTTTGACTAGACAGACGAAAAGAAAGATTTTATATTATATTCTAATGGAAATAGAATATAAATAATAATAATGAATTTTTTTAGAAAAAAAAAATATATTATATTAAATCAAGAACATTAATTAATAAAAATAAGTAAGAATATTAAAAAAAAAAATATGAAAATAGAACTATTTAAATAAAAACTATTTAATTTTAATTAAATTTATATAAAAAAAGAAAGCCAATTAGCTATTTAATCTAACTAATCTAACTAATATTGAATAAATGGGGAAGCGCTCATATACTTTACATGAGTCTGTATACAAGGTTTTTCTTCCGCCCCTTCCCCAACTAAAAATGGAATTAGATTCCTTGTCCGACCTATCCCTATCCAATCATTCAAGACCCAGTCAGTAGACGGACACTACATTAGTAGTGGAATGAAAAGACTATCATTTCAAGATTTATGGATTCCTTTTCACTACTAGAATCTTTCTTTGAATCCGAGACGAAAAGATTTACAGCATTTTAGAGAACAAGCCTCCCGATGCTTAGAATTTAGAATCAAAAAAGTCTCAAGAGTCCTTTTCCCCGCTTGCTTCTGCTGGAAAAAAATAAAAGTTTTCTATCAACAAAACGGAATACACTATTTCAATTCTCTTGTCGATCAGGCGACACCCGGATTTGAACTGGGGAAAAAGGATTTGCAGTCCCCCGCCTTACCACTCGGCCATGCCGCCAAAACGCTATAAAAAAATATATGAGAATACCCCCCCCAAAAAAAAAAGGGGGGGTTCTAAACTTATTTTTTTTTATTTTACGTGTTTGTATCTTAAATTCCGTTTTCTTTAATCCCATTCCATTCTTCAAAGAGCTCCTCTGCCCTTTTCTATTGAAAAAACAAACGTACACCTTCAGTCACAAAAGCAAAAATTTCGGGACAAATCGGAACCGTTAACTATTAATTGCTGAACGATTCTTGAATTTGAATCTAAAACGGTTTTTTCTTAATGAGATAAGAAAATCGAAATTGATACATAACCAATCAATATTGCTTTTTTTTATTGAAAAAAAAATCCTTCTACATTTCCATTATAACAGCAACTGTCAATATGTGTAAACCCTAGAACATAAGTTTGAATTGTTACATAGATATTATCTAATCGGGTATCTTATCCGTATATAATACCTATACTAAAGAAAGGGAATTTTGAAGAAATTCTCGTGCTTCCTTTTTTTTTTTTTTTACAATTTTTCATTAAATAGATTGAATAGAAAATATAAAATTAACACGGCATGTGCTGTCCCGAACGAATAGGACTACAATAAAGTAAGAGACATATAGTTATCTATATAGATATATATATAGTGGAGTTAGATCTGCGCATGTTTAATAAATACAAGCCTTATTACTTACGCACTCCAATCGTATTCTCAAATTCTAAAAAAAATGGGTACAAATATCTCTCTTCTCTGCGAATTCGAATTCTTTTTTGAATAATTGAAAGGGTTAAGTGCTAAAAAAATCCATTCTATATTGTTTCTGATTATTAGATCTTTATCTCATCGAGCAGAGCAAATCCCGAATTCATTTTTTTTTTTTCTGGTATCCAATCGAATTGGAATATGTAATATCATAATAATGGTAGAAAAGGAATCCATTTTTTGTTTTGATATTCCTAAAAAAAAAACCCCGAAGTTCTAGGTAGAATTTTTCAATTCGTTTCTATTTATCTTATATTCTAATTTAGATTCTATCTGTTTGTTTTGTTGCAAATTCCAATTTTAGTATAAAATTTTATTTTATTTATTCCTCTTTTCATAATAGGTATTTCATACACGGAGTTAGGTAAAATTTCATGTGATTCAGTAAAAAGAACAGAAATTCCATTATTGCTAAATCTATTCATGTGATTCGATGAAGAATGACAGCAAATCGTGGAATATTTTCTATAAAATAAATAAATGGGGAAATTGAAAATGCTTGGGGGTGGAAATGAGGGAATGTCTACACTACCCGGGTTGAATCAGATACAATTTGAAGGGTTTTGTAGGTTCATTGATCGGGGCTTAACAGAAGCGCTTTTTAAGTTTCCAAAAATTGAAGATACAGATCAAGAAATTGAATTTCAATTATTTGTGGAAACATATCAATTGGTAGAACCCTTGATAAAAGAAAAAGATGCCGTATATGAATCACTTACATATTCCTCTGAATTATATGTATCCGCGGGATTAATTTGGAAAAGCAATAGGGATATTCAAGAACAAACTATTTTTATTGGAAACATTCCTCTAATGAATTCCCTGGGAACTTCTATAGTAAATGGAATATACAGAATTGTAATCAATCAAATATTGCAAAGCCCTGGTATCTATTAC